ATCTTTGGAAGCTCAAGCGGAGGCTCGTTTACTTATGTTTTCTCATATGAATCTCTTGTCTCCAGCTATTGGGGATCCCATTTCCGTACCAACTCAAGATATGCTTATTGGACTCTATGTATTAACGATCGGGAATCATCGAGGTATTTGTGCAAATAGGTATAATCCATGTAATTACAGAAACTATCAAAATGAAACAGTTGACGATAATAACTACCAGTATACGAAAGAGAAAGAACCCCATTTTTGTAGTTCCTACGATGCACTTGGAGCTTATCGGCAGAAACGAATCAATTTATATAGCCCTTTTTTGTGGCTCCGGTGGAGACTAGATCAACGTGTCATTGCCTCAAGAGAAGTTCCTATCGAAGTTCAATATGAATCTTTGGGTACCTATCATGAGATTTATGGGCACTATCAAATAGTAAGAAGTATAAAAAAGGAAATCCTTTGTATATACATTCGAACCACTATTGGTCATATTTCTTTTTATCGAGAAATAGAAGAAGCCGTACAGGGATTCTGTCGGGCCTATTCATACGGTACCTAACCTAAGTAATTAGATGATACCCTTGGGAATTCGGTTATCTCTGGTTCAACTGGTATCATAATTCCGGAATTTCTAGTGAATCAAGATCGAGGAAAGGAAGTCTTCGAATCGCTCACTCAAACCCACTGTCGAATCCTACTCAGCGGAATATGGAGGTACTTATGGCAGAACGGGCCAATCTGGTCTTTCACAACAAAGTGATAGACGGAACTGCCATGAAACGACTTATTAGCAGATTAATAGATCACTTCGGAATGGCATATACATCACACATCCTGGATCAAGTAAAGACTCTGGGTTTCCAGCAAGCCACTGCTACATCCATTTCATTAGGAATTGATGATCTTTTAACAATATCTTCTAAGGGATGGCTAGTCCAAGATGCTGAACAACAAAGTTTGCTTTTGGAAAAGCACCATCGTTATGGGAATGTACACGCGGTAGAAAAATTACGTCAATCAATTGAGATATGGTATGCTACAAGTGAATATTTGAGACAAGAAATGAATCCTAATTTTAGGATGACGGATCCTTCTAATCCAGTCCATATAATGTCTTTTTCGGGAGCTAGAGGAAATGTATCTCAGGTCCACCAATTAGTAGGTATGAGAGGATTAATGTCGGATCCCCAAGGACAAATGATCGATTTACCCATTCAAAGCAATTTGCGCGAAGGACTTTCTTTAACGGAATATATCATTTCCTGCTATGGAGCCCGCAAAGGAGTTGTGGATACTGCCGTACGAACATCAGATGCTGGATACCTCACGCGTAGACTTGTTGAAGTAGTTCAACATGTTGTTGTACGTAGAACAGATTGTGGCACTATCCGAGGTATTTCCATAAGTATTCGAAATGGGATGACAGGAAGAATTTTGATCCAAACACTAATTGGTCGCGTATTAGCAGATGATGTATATATGGGTCTACGATGCATTGCCGCTCGAAATCAAGATATTGGGATTGGACTTGTCAATCGATTCATAACCTCTCGAGCACAACCAATATATATTCGAACACCCTTCACTTGCAGGAGTACATCTTGGATCTGTCGATTATGTTATGGTCGGAGTCCCACTCATGGTGACCTGGTCGAGTTGGGAGAAGCAGTAGGTATTATTGCAGGTCAATCAATTGGGGAACCAGGGACTCAACTAACATTAAGAACTTTTCATACCGGCGGAGTATTCACAGGCGGTACTGCAGAACATGTACGAGCTCCTTTTAATGGAAAAATCAAATTCAATGAGGATTTGGTTCATCCCACACGTACACGCCATGGGCATCCTGCTTTTCTATGTTATATAGACCTATATGTAACTATTGAGAGTCAGGATATTCTACATAATGTGAATATTCCACCAAAAAGTTTGATTTTGGTTCAAAATGATCAATATGTAGAATCAGAACAAGTGATTGCTGAGATTCGGGCTAGGACATCCACTTTCTCTTTTAAAGAGAAGGTTCGAAAACATATTTATTCTGACTCAGAGGGAGAAATCCACTGGAGTACCAATGTGTACCATGTACCTGAATATACACATGGTAATGTTCATCTCTTACCAAAAACAACTCATTTATGGATACTATCAGGAGGTCCGGGCCCGTGCAGACGCAGTATAGTGCCTTTTTCACTCCACAAGGATCAAGATCAAATGAATCTTCAATCTCTTTCTGTCGAACAGAGATATATTTCTAACCTCTCAGTGAATAATGATCGAGTGAGACACAAATTGTTTGATTTGGATCCTTTTTGGAAAAAAAGGGGGGGGGTTGGTTATTCAGGACCTGATCGAATCCTATCCAACGGGCATTGGGATTTCATATATCCTGCCATTCTTCACGAAAATTCTAATTTATTGGCGAAGAGGCGAAGAAATAGATTCATCATCTCATTCCAACATGATCAAGAACGAGAGAAAAAACTACCGCCTCGTTCTGGTATCAAGATTGAAATACCCATAAATGGTATTTTACGTAGAAATAGTATTCTTGCTTACTTTGACGATCCCCGATACAGAAGAAGCAGTTCAGGAATTACCAAATATGGGACTATAGAGGTGGATTCAATCGTCAAAAAAGACGATTTGATTGAATATCGAGGAGCAAAAGAATTGAGACCGAAATACCAAATGAAAGTAGATCCATTTTTTTTCATTCCCGAAGAAGTGCACATTTTACCCGGATCCTCGCCTATAATGGTACGGAACAATAGTATCATTGGAGTGGATACACGAATCACTTTAAATACAAGAAGTCGAATAGGTGGATTGGTCCGAGTGGAGAGAAAAAAAAAAAGGATTGAACTGAAAATATTTTCTGGAGATATCCATTTTCCTGGAGAGATAGATAAGATATCTCGGCACAGCGGCATCTTGATACCACCAGAAACGAGAAAAAAAAATTCTAAGGAATCCAAATCAAAACAATTGAAAAATTGGATCTATGTCCAACGGATCACACCTATTAAGAAAAAGTATTTTGTTTCAGTTCGACCCGTAGTAATATATGAAATAGCTGATGGAATACATTTAGCAACACTTTTCCCCCAGGATCTGCTGCAGGAAAGGGATAATTTGCAACTCCGAGTTGTGAATTATTTCCTTTATGGAAATGGCAAACCAATTCGAGGAATTTCTCACAAAAGTATTCAATTAGTTCGGACTTGTTTAGTATTGAATTGGGACCAAGACCAGAATGGTTCTATAGAAGAGGTTTATGCTTCCTTTGTTAAAGTAAGGGCAAATGATCTGATTCGAGATTTCATAAGAATTGATTTGGTGAAGTCCCCTATTTCAAAAAGGAATGATACGGCAGGTTCGGGATTGATCCCCGTTAATGGATCAGATCGCACCAATATCAATCCTTTTTGTTCCAAGGCGAGGATTCAATCACTTAGCCAACATCAAGGAACTGTTCGTACGTTTCTGAATAGAAATAAGGAAGGTGAATCTTTTCTAGTTTTGTCATCATCCAATTGTTCTCGAATTGGTCCATTCAATGGGTTGAAATATCACAATCTTACAAAAAAAGAATCAATTAAAATTAAAGAGGATCCCATGATTCCAATTAGTAATTCGTTGGGCCCTTTTGGGACGGTACCTAAAATTGCGAATTTTTACTCATCTTACCAGTTAATAACTCATAATGAGATCTTGTTAAATAAATATTTGCTACTTGATAATCCAAAACAGACTTTCGAAGCACTGAAATATTATTTCATGGATGAAAATGGGATAATTTATAATCCCGATCCGTGCAGTAACATCATTTTGAATCCGTTTGATTCGAATTGGTACTTTCCACATCAAGATTATTGTGAAGAGACATGCACAATAATTAGTCTTGGACAGTTTATTTGTGAAAATGGATGTATATCCAAACACGGACCACGCATAAAATCTGGTCAAGTTCTAATTGTTCATGTTGATTCCTTAGTAATAAGATCAGCGAAGCCTCATTTGGCCACCCCAGGAGCAACCGTTCAGGGTCATTATGGAGAAATCCTTTACGAAGGAAATACATTAGTTACATTTATATATGAAAAATCGAGATCTGGTGATATAACTCAAGGTCTTCCAAAAGTAGAACAAGTGTTAGAAGTTCGTTCGATTGATTCAATATCGATGAACCTAGAAAAGAGGTTTGAAGGTTGGGGCGAGTGTATGACAGGAATTCTTGGAATCCCTTGGGGATTTTTGATTGGTGCTGAGCTAACCATAGCGCAAAGCCATTTCTCTTTGGTTAATAAGATCCAAAGGGTTTATCGATCCCAGGGGGTGCAGATCCATAATAGGCATATAGAGATTATTGTACGCCAAATAACATCAAAAGTATTGGTTTCAGAAGATGGAATGTCTAATGTTTTCTCACCCGGAGAACTAATCGGATTGTTGCGAGCCGAACGAACAGGTCGTGCTTTGGAAGAAGCGATCTGTTACCGAGCCGTCTTATTGGGAATAACGAGGGCATCTCTGAATACTCAAAGTTTCATATCCGAAGCGAGTTTTCAAGAAACCACTCGAGTTTTAGCAAAAGCCGCTTTACGAGGCCGTATTGATTGGTTGAAAGGACTGAAAGAAAATGTTGTTCTGGGGGGGATGATACCTGTTGGTACCGGATTCAAGGGATTAGTTCACCATTCAAGGGAACACAACAACATTCCTTTTGAAATCCAAAAGAAGAGTAGATTCGAGGGGGAAATGAGAGATATTTTGTTCCACCACAGAGAATTATTTTGTTCTTGCCTCGAAACAAATTTCCATGATACATCAGAACAATCTTTTATGGGATTGAATGATTCATAAGAGCAGATTCATTCTTTTAACCATCTGGTCCGGTCATTTGATTTGGTCATTTTTGTAATAAAGATAATTAAAGAATAGACAGGAGTTAATGGCTTGGACCATGTATCAACGGGCAATCCCCGGTAGAAGGTTCCGTCGGAACAATTATTTATTTCAGGTACCTCGTCTCTTTTTTTTTTTTAAGAGGAAGTGTGGGGAGAAATGACAAGAAGATATTGGAACATCAATTTGGAAGAGATGCTGGAAGCAGGAGTTCATTTTGGTCATGGTACTAGGAAATGGAATCCTAGAATGGCACCTTACATCTCTGCAAAGCGTAAAGGTATTCATATTACAAATCTTACTAGAACTGCTCGTTCTTTATCCGAAGCCTGTGATTTAGTTTTTGATGCAGCAAGTAGAGGAAAACACTTCTTAATAGTTGGTACGAAAGATAAAGCAGCGGATTCAGTAGCATCAGCTGCAATAAGGGCTCGGTGCCATTATGTCAATAAAAAATGGCTTGGTGGTATGTTAACTAATTGGTTCACTACAGAAACGAGACTTCATAAGTTCAGGGATTTGAGAGCAGAACAAAAGACAGGGAGACTCAACCGTCTCCCGAAAAGAGATGCAGCAATGTTAAAGAGAAAATTATCTCACTTGCAAACATATCTGGGCGGGATCAAATATATGACGGGGTTACCCGATATTGTAATCATCATCGATCAGCAAGAAGAATATACAGCTATTAGAGAATGTGCCACTTTGGGTATTCCAACGATTTGTTTAATCGATACAAATTGTGACCCGGATCTCGCGGATATTCCGATTCCAGCCAATGATGACGCTATAGCTTCAATCAGATTAATTCTTAACAAATTAGTATCGGCAATTTGTGAGGGCCGTTCTAGCTATATAAGAAATCATTGATTAATAATCAAAAATCAAATAAGTCAATTATTTCATATTTCGGGAACTTCATAAATTTATTGAATCGGTTACTATTGCTGAATCTCAAAAAAGAGATCAATATTTACGCTTAAATATAAGATTCAAGTAGGAGAGTCGAGAAAGAGATGGTTGAATCAAAATAATTCCATTTTTAGTTCCATTTCTGCAGAGGTCAATATGAACGTTCTAACATGTTCCATCAACACCCTAAAAGGGTTATACGAGATATCCGGTGTGGAAGTAGGCCAACATTTCTATTGGCAAATAGGAGGTTTCCAAGTCCATGCCCAAGTACTTATCACTTCTTGGGTCGTAATTGCTATCTTATTAGGTTCAGCCGCTATAGCTGTTCGGAATCCACAAACTATTCCAACCGACGGTCAGAATTTCTTCGAATATGTCCTTGAATTCATTCGAGATTTGAGCAAAACTCAAATTGGAGAAGAATATGGTCCTTGGGTTCCCTTTATTGGAACTATGTTCCTATTTATTTTTGTTTCTAACTGGTCGGGTGCTCTTTTACCTTGGAAAATTATACAGTTACCTCACGGGGAGTTAGCTGCACCTACGAATGATATAAATACTACTGTTGCTTTAGCTTTACCCACGTCAGTGGCGTATTTCTATGCAGGTCTTACAAAAAAGGGATTGGGCTATTTCGGTAAATACATTCAACCAACTCCAATACTTTTACCAATTAATATCTTAGAAGATTTCACAAAACCTTTATCACTTAGTTTTCGACTTTTCGGGAATATATTGGCTGATGAATTGGTCGTTGTTGTTCTTGTTTCTTTAGTGCCTTCAGTAGTTCCTATACCTGTCATGTTCCTTGGATTATTCACAAGCAGTATTCAAGCTCTGATTTTTGCAACTTTAGCCGCGGCTTATATAGGTGAATCCATGGAAGGCCATCATTGACTAGCTTTCCAAATCAAATAGTCTTACTCAAAATAAAGCTTATCAAAAAGAAATGGGTGGCCAAAGATATTCACTTGGATAACATGATATATACGATAATATACGGTATATACGATATAGAGTAGGGATAAGAAATAGATACGATATTACGGAATTGTAACAAAAAAAGGAAAGATATCTAAAAGAAGGGGTATTTTTCCTAAGATTCTTGCTTGTCCTATTCATGCCATACCCCTCTGTTCGATATTTTATTTGGATTAGTTCAGTCAATTACGATATTACGACTCATAAATTGGATAAGAATTGTTATCTGTTTGCGATGTGTAACTAAACAAAAAACTATGTTCTATAGAAAGAATCATTCCCGTTTCATTTGATTCCATTCAATTCAACGATTCCCCGAAAATTCTAATTAATTGCAATTGGATCAATCCAATTTGGATATGTGATGGTTCGGGCTGATGAATCTGTCCCTTTGTATCCATGTGGGATAATGATACACAAAAGGAAGAGTTTACGAATAAGATTAATAAAAAAGTGGGTTAGGTAGGTCGAGCTAGGTATATGGCATATATATATATGCCAACCCCTGCGTATGTTTAGCAGAATGATTCTAGAATCCGATTCAATATAAGATGCCGATGGTTCACGTTATGGAAGAAAGACATGTCTATGTGATATTAGATATTCACTAGTTATATCTAGTTATATATGGGCTATCCTTATATATTATTATATTCTATTATTGGTTATTAGATTTCCCATCTCGCCGAATTTAGATAGATTCCGATCTAAGTCCTTCCATTTTGTCTGTGACTGTGGATTGAATGAATAAACAGATGAAGTAAAGTATATAGAGGAGAAAGAGCGAAAAATGGAAAGAATGGTTCGAAACAAAGAAATAGAAAAACTAGAACCATATGGATATTAGTGATGGAATAATAAGCAATAATTCATTGTGTATCATTAACCATTTCTTAATTTTGGTATGAGGAGCTTACCATGAATCCCCTAATTTCTGCCGCTTCCGTTATTGCTGCTGGATTGGCCGTAGGACTTGCTTCTATTGGACCCGGAGTTGGTCAAGGTACTGCTGCGGGTCAAGCCGTAGAAGGTATCGCAAGACAACCAGAAGCAGAAGGTAAAATACGCGGTACTTTATTACTTAGTCTGGCTTTTATGGAAGCTTTAACAATTTACGGACTGGTCGTGGCGTTAGCGCTTTTATTTGCGAATCCTTTTGTTTAATCCTAGAAACCCTCCCTGAAACATGAAAAATACGTACTTATTGGATTGCCTTGACCTTGCTGCTTGCTTCTTAGAATTCTAGCAAGACTTCACTCCTACAATCACTTATTCGTTGAGACAATACCCCGGGGGAAGGACTGATTTCAGGAATTAGCAGATCTGCTTGCTTTCTTCCTTTCTGGCCTTAGTCCAATGGAAAGGAAACCCCTTTTTGATTTTTGTTTTAAGGAGTGTTGCAACAAATGAGGTGTTTCGCAATTGACACGATACTTGGGATCTAATAAGTGTCTTATTGGGAACTGAAATGGAAAGAAAAAAAAAAAAAAGATCATTTTTCATTTCATTTATTATTTCATAATTTTCATAATTGAATTAATAAAATAATTTTTATTCATATTAATAATTTAAATAATTTAATCAAAATCAAAAATGAAAGAAATTCAATGAAAATTGAAATAAGGAGTGAAGTGGTACAAAAAGAACTCTGTTCGATTTTGTTAGTCCTATCTATAAGCTATAAGAGGAGAGTATATGAAAAATGTAAACGATTCTTTCGTTTCTTTGGGTCACTGGCCATTCGCCGGGAGTTTCGGGTTTAATACCGATATTTTAGCAACAAATCCAATAAATCTAAGTGTAGTGCTTGGTGTATTGATCTTTTTCGGAAAGGGAGTGTGTGCGAGTTGTGAATTTCAAGAATAGGCTGGATCCAACCAGCTGCACTTTTTTTTTTTATTTATTTATAAAGATATAAAGAGGAAAGAAAGGTGCATGATCTCGACGAATTACTTCTGAATAAATTATATGTAAGAACCGTAGCATTTCGTGACTCATTGGTAAATAAACTTTGATTCTCTATCAACCAATAATGCGGGACCATTAACATAACATGGTTAAAGCTAAACCGCTTGAAGTCCAGGTACAACATGGTATTCTTTCTACCAATGCGTTAGTACGGAGATGATTTCAAAATGAATAGTTGGGAATTTATCCGATATAGAGCACTCATATCGATAAAATGATTTAAACCATTTACTTTACTGAAAATGGGTACTTCACCCTTTTTTTATCCAATGCTGAATCGACGACCTATGTATAAGTATAAAATAAGAAGCATTTTTTGGATTTGAAGAAAAAGAAAGAAATAAAAATCAATATCATAAAATTTCAAATATAAATTTTTAAATAAATATAAAATATAATAAAAATATAAATAGTAGAAAAAAAAAAAAAAAGAAACGACTTTGCTGACAATTACATATTTTTTTTTTGTCTGGTCGGAAGAACCCTCCGGGGATACTGGTCGTGTATCAGTTTCTATATCTTGGAATACGAACAGAGAAGAGAGGGTAGGCTCATTACATTCAAAGATATGGGAATGCCCCATAAGTAACTGAGCGTGAGAGCCAAATGAATCGAAAGATTCATGTTTGGTTCGAGAAGAGATCATAGAAGTTGTGAAATTGACGGGGAAATAATCTACTTTCATTAAATGATTTATTAGATAATCGAAAACAAAGGATTTTAAGTACTATTCGCAATTCGGAAGAACTACGCGGAGGAGCCATTGAGCAGCTCGAAAAAGCCTGGGCTCGCTTACGGAAAGTAGAAATGGAAGCAGATGAGTTTCGAGTGAATGGATACTCGGAGATAGAACGAGAAAAAATCAATTTGATTATTGCCACTAATGAAAATTTGGAACGATTAGAAAATTACAAAAATGAAACCATTCATTTTGAACAACAAAGAGCGATTAATCAGGTCCGTCAACGAGTTTTCCAACAAGCCTTACAAGGAGCTCTAGGAACTTTGAAAAGTTGTTTGAACAGCGAGTTGCATTTACGCACCATCAGTGATAATATTGGCACGCTCGGGGACATGAATATGAAAGAAATAACTGATTAGCCCTTCTACTGTAGGCATTATCTTTTTTTCCTTTGCTTACGAAAAAGAATTAAGAGACACTAATGGTAACAATTCGAGCCGACGAAATTAGTAATATTATCCGTGAACGGATTGAACAATATAATAGAGAAGTAAA